TATATGTTATTCAAGGCATCAATAGAAAACCCCCAATTTTTTGGGGTCCTGCTTATTTTCATTGGCTTCGGATTAGTAGAATAATTCGGAATAGCGGCCAAGATCTTGGGAAAATCCAAGTTAATGATCAATAGGTTTGGATAAATAATTTAGGAAAGATATTCTCATACTGACACAATATAAGGACAAGTATATGCGAAATCTATCCCTTTTTAGTTAAAAGTTTTCTTCGAATCCAACCTTTCCCTTTAAGGAATTTAATTGGTTAGCATAATATAATATCTAATAAATAGAAAATCGAATAGTGGATAATCTGTTATGAGAGAAAGAAAACATTCTTTGAAGAATCAAGATTCGTAATCAATCCTTGCCTTGTTTGTTGGATTAGGTCTAACTTTCTTGACTAAACTGCAAGCGTGGAACTTTACGAGATGAAATAGGGAAAGACAGAAGATAGAACTTAAAAGGATAATTGAAGTGACTCGTCTTCGAATCAACTTTGGTTGGGGTTCGAAAAAGGAATAAAAATAAAGTAAATTCAAGGAAGAGCTTTCCTTTTTTTAAGGGGCTCCTTGCTCGGGGGATCGTGGAATGCTTTTCTTCTCCTCTTATTCCATATGGAATAAAATCAGTTAAAATAAGAAGGAATAGGGGAATATTCGACTGTTTCAATTCTTTATTTATCTTATATTCCAAAATTCTCCCGAAAATCCAATTTCATTTTTCAATGGGGTTAGATGATCTAGTTCTTAATATTATTACTTTAAAGAACTGACAGATTCCACAACAAATCTCTTGATTCGGAATTAGAGACTCATGTCCCATCTGATGAATCAATTTTCTTTTACACTTCTGTATCTCACTCTATCTTGTTTTTTAGTATTATCTAAAATAACCGATGAATTATGAATCTTCCATAACTTAGGTAAGTGCTTTACCAACATATGTAGTGTAGTAAAAAAATAAATGGAATTTAACCCTTTCATGCTTACTATAACTAGTTATTTCGGTTTTCTACTGGCTGCTTTAACTATAACCCCAGCTCTATTTATTGGCTTGAACAAGATACGTCTTATTTGAAATGAATTGAATGAATAAGTCAGAAAATAAAAATTTTTCTTTTGGATTCCTGGTATTCTACGACTCTTTTCCACACTAATTATCAATTCTTTTCTTGGTCATTGAGATTCGTGGATAATTTAGACTACTATTTAGGGATAGATCGTACCTCTTTTTTTTTATCCCCTCGAACAAATCGAAATGATTGAAGTTTTTCTATTTGGAATCGTCTTAGGCCTAATTCCTATTACTTTAGCGGGATTATTCGTGACTGCGTATTTGCAATACAGACGTGGGGATCAGTTGGATCTTTGATTGAGTAATATTTCTTTTTTGATTGACCTCCTCCAGACCAGAGAGGAGGTCAAATTGGAGTTGCAATTCAACTTTGTTTTGTTAAGTTATTTTACTCTGCTTCGACATAAGATAGATGGAATCACGCTCTGTAGGATTTGAACCTACGACATCGGGTTTTGGAGACCCGCGTTCTACCGAACTGAACTAAGAGCGCTTTCATTCAAAAAGAAAACCCTTTTCTACTCCTAACGTGTCTCACGTACGTATAGTATCCACAAATTCAAGTTATACCCACTTTAATCGATCTCCTCGCTACTGCCCATAAAGAAGAAAGAAGTAATAGGTAGGGATGACAGGATTTGAACCTGTGACATTTTGTACCCAAAACAAACGCGCTACCAAGCTGCGCTACATCCCTTTTCCAAATTGTTGTATAATGGCATTGTACACAATTCCTGTCTTGTTTTCCACATCGTAATTTTCTTCTCTTTCTCTCTTTCTCTATCTATATAGAACCTTCTTGTCATTTCTTCTTTTTGGTCTCATATAATCAAGGAATGGTATACATCTAAAATCCTATCTAATTTCACCTATAAAAGAAAGATTACTATTCCTTGGTAATGTATAGGAAGAAGGGGTCATCTTTTTCTTTTTTAGGGGTAGGAAAATCTCGTCTATACCGTTCATTCTATATATAGAATATTGATTTTGTTTTTTTAGTTAGGAATTTCGCCTAAACAAAAGAAATACAAATGATCTTGGGCAAGAGTATCTGATCATATATGTATTCCAATAAGGAAGGAGGATTTTCAATGCGGGATATAAAAACATATCTCTCTGTAGCGCCCGTGCTAAGTACTCTATGGTTTGGGGCTTTAGCAGGTTTATTGATAGAAATTAATCGTTTATTCCCAGATGCTTTGTCATTCCCTTTTTTTTAATTCTAGTTATTGCTATGCGAGGAATTCTTCGTGACATGACGCAAATTTGCCCTTTTTCAATCCTTTTTTTTTTAGTATAGGAAGGAAAAAGAAAGAAAAGATGGATTGGGTTGAACCTCAGAGTCATGAAAAATTCGGAAAATCCCATTTTGGAAAACAGAAATTCAATCAAAAGCGGTATCCAAGCTAAGTCAGGCCTCAGAAATCAGAGCATAGAAAGAGGCTGGGCTGGCTACTTAAATGAAAGGATTTCGAAGCAAAATCCTTGCTAATTCGACAAGGATTGTATTCTTTAATTATTTCTCTATTTTTTATTACTTAATTTAAGAATTTTAAAAATTTTTTATTCGAATGGGTTTTATTCTTCTTCTTGGGATTCCAAATAGAAGAATAACAGAATAAGTAGAAGAATTAAGTTAAGTCAATCCAAAAAAGAAAGGAGGTTCATGGCCAAGGGGAAAGGTGTTAGAATCAGAGTTATTTTGGAATGTATCAGTTGTGTTCGAAAAGGTGCCAATGAGGAATCGACGGGGATTTCTAGATATAGTACTCAAAAGAATCGCCACAATACACCCGGACAATTAGAATTAAAAAAATTTTGTCGTTATTGTCGCAAGCATACGACTCATGACGAAATAAAAAAATAGGAGCATCGTGTGTTCGATCTTTCCAAAGAACAGATTTAATATATAGAACATAGATAGAATACAAAATACAAATCAATTCATTTGATTTCAGGTAGATATTATTTCATATGTATAGAGGGTATTCATATACTATATATGAATCAAATAATAATCAAATAATATATGGACCAAAGAAAGACTACTTCTTCTGGATCCAAAATTAATAAAATAAAGAAATCCATTTTTTTTTTCAAATTTTTAAATAAAGAATAAATCATGTATACATCTAAACAAACTTTTCATAAATCCAAGCAAACTTTTCATAAATCCAAGCAAACTTTTCGTAAATCCAAGCAAACTTTTCGTAAATCCAAACAACCTTTTCGTAGGCGTCCTCGGATTGGCCCGGGGGATCGAATTGATTATAGAAACATGAGTTTAATTAATCGATTTATTAGTGAACAAGGAAAAATATTATCGAGACGAATAAATAGATTAACCTTGAAACAACAACGATTAATTACTCTTGCTATAAAACAGGCTCGTATTTTATCTTTCTTACCATTTCGTAACTATGAGAATGAGAAGCAATTTCAAGCCCAGTCAATTTCAATAATTACTGGTCCTAGACCCAGAAAGAATAGACATATTCCTCAATTAACGCAAAAGTTCAATTCCAATCGAAACTTAAGAAACTCCAACCAGAATTTAAGAAACAACAATCGGAACTTAAGTTCCGATTGTTGATGTTTTATTCGAAAGGGCCAGACCTATATAAAGAAAGTAATCCAGTTTTGATTCTTGTGTTTGTTATAAGAAAGAAAAATGGGGAAGAATAAATAGTTTTTTTATTTATTGCAACATGCTCGTTGATTCCTACCACTTAATCTTAATTTATTGTATCTTCCCGGAGTTCCCTCTCCGGGAATTCGGTTTTAATTATTCCTGTATATTACTTTTTTATCCATTTAATTGAGGATCTTTATTTTATTGGAAATCGTGTAAAGATTATTTGGATTTGATACAGCTACTTGTGCAAGCATTTTACGATTAAGAATCAATTCCTTCTTGTACAGATTGTGTATTAATTTACTATAACTATCGAATACTTTATATATCCGCGTTGCTGCGTTTATCCGAGTGATCCACAAACGACGAAAATCCCTCTTTTGCCTGCCTCTATCTCGATGAGAGGAAACAAAAGCTCTTCTTACTTGTTGAGTAATCATTCGATTAAGTCTTAAATGAGCCCCTCTAAAGTTTGAGGCAAATGAACGCATTTTTGTTCGTCGTCTCCGAGCTATATATCCTCGCGGAACTCTGGTCATTGAATCAAATTAACCTTAATGAATAACTAATGATTTCTCTTCTTTTAGCCATCCTTTTTCCCATTAATAACAAAACGAATTATTCCGATATATAAAATAGTAATTCCAATGGCTTTTGCTACTGTAACCTTCCCAACCACGATTTTTTATTCTATTCTCTTCAGTTATTTCGCATAGAAATAACAAATTCTAACGATACTCAAAAAAATAGTGGGTTCCATCGTTTCTATGGTTCCCTTTTAAACGGTGAGGCCCTCTCTATACACCGGAGCCCTTTCTTTCATTTCATCAAAAGGTATTGTGAACTTGTATAGTTCACATTCTTTGGCTCTACCTATCCATTATAGAGTAAATAGCTCTTTTCACAATAAGAGTTATCCATACAGTGACGGCATTTAATTAGGAAAGTTGGCTAAGTAGCTGACCCTGTTAGTCCGTTCTTTTAAGATAAAGGAGCATAAGCCTTTTTCTTTTTATTACTATTTCCTCCGCTTAATGGATAACCATTTTCTACCAATGGGGGAATTGCTTCTTAATTTCCAATTTAGATGATTGGATTTGCACCAAAGGAAACCAGAAATTCCATATACCATAGAAATCTAGGATAGAGAAGCTCTATCCTATTCATTGGTACCGATCATGGATACTTCAAAAATTGTCTTATTTGTTTGAACTCATGATCTGAACGAGTCGCACATACACCCTAGCACATGTTCCTCGACGCTGAGGACATCCCTTAAGCGCGGGCGATTTTCTAGCATTTCGTATTGGCTGTCTTGCGTTTCTAATAAGTTGTTTAACCGTTGGCATGTCGTATGTATATAGAAAAAAAAAGGATTGGTTTAGATCGATCTTAACCTGATGATTGATCATCATGAAGTATTTCTATTTTCTATTAAATCGCAGAAAACCTGAATTTAGGTTTGAAATAAATTTACAAGAAATCCGGCCACTACCAATCCTTAAACATTTCTGGAAACCACACTGGATCAGTATCGTAGTGCTCGTCAATCATTTCATCCCCTACAATATCGACAAGTCCATAAGCTTTGGCTTCGTCTGCTGACATAAAAATATCCCTTTCCATGTCTTCGGATACAACCCAAAAAGGCTTGCCTGTTCTTAGTGCATAAACCCTTGTGATCATTTCGCGAACTTTGTGTAACTCTTCCACTTCTAGTAAAAATTCTGGTGTCCTTGCCCGATAATAAGCACTAGCAGGTTGGTGAAGCATAATCCTCGCGTGAGGGAATGCTATACGCTTGGTGGGTTCGCCTCCAAGCAGAATGAAGGATGCCATGGACGCAGCTATTCCGAGGCATATTGTATATATATCTGGTGTTACCGTTTGCATCGTATCAAAAATCGCCATTCCTGAGATTAGCCACCCGCCTGGGGAGTTTATAAACAAAAAAATATCGCGAGTTTCATCTTCTATACTGAGATATACCATGAGACCTGTAATATGATTCGTGATCTCGCAACGAATCTCTTGACCTAAAAAAAGTGTCCTTTCTCGATACATAACATTGTATAAGTCAACCCAAGTCGCTTCTTCATCTCCGGGAATCCGGTAAGGTACTTTTGGAACACCAATGGGCATATTAGATTAATATTATTAAATTTAAGTAAGAAAACTACACTTTAATATGGAAACGTAAGAATGGAAGAGAAAGAAAGAATCCGCAGTTTATTGTCTTCATTTTTTTTTTCTTATTCTATATGAATACTATAGATTCTATTAATACGTAGATTGAAATAATACATATAAGGAAGGTAAGACAGATTGAATAAAGAAAAAGGAATCGGTGATTGGAATGATAAACAAAGAGGGATAGGGATCTATTCTTCGTTTTTTCCAAATAGGCCAAGCTACCCATTGCATATTGGCACTTATCGAGTATAGAATAGATCTGCTTCTCTTTCTTCTTACGAACATAATTGGCTTCTTATTTTTAATGGAATGAAATAAATATTCACGCTTTCTGACACAGAATCCCCTAGAGGGGTTAGGTACATAGGATATGGATAGTCTTTTCCAATGCGATAAAATAAAGCGACATCGTGTCTATTTTTCTTTGCTAAAGGGGTATTTCCATGGGTTTGCCTTGGTATCGTGTTCATACTGTTGTATTGAATGATCCGGGTCGATTGCTTTCGGTGCATATAATGCACACAGCTTTAGTTTCTGGTTGGGCCGGCTCGATGGCTTTATATGAATTAGCGGTTTTTGATCCCTCTGATCCTGTTCTGGATCCAATGTGGAGACAAGGTATGTTCGTCATTCCCTTCATGACTCGTTTAGGAATAACCAATTCGTGGGGTGGTTGGAGTATTTCAGGAGGAACTGTAACGAATCCGGGTATTTGGAGTTATGAAGGTGTGGCAGGTGCGCATATTGTGTTTTCTGGCTTGTGTTTCTTGGCAGCTATCTGGCATTGGGTATATTGGGACCTAGAAATATTCTGTGATGAGCGGACAGGAAAACCCTCTTTGGATTTGCCCAAGATCTTTGGAATTCATTTATTTCTTGCAGGGGTGGCTTGCTTTGGCTTTGGCGCATTTCATGTAACGGGTTTGTATGGTCCTGGGATATGGGTGTCCGATCCTTATGGACTAACTGGAAAAGTACAAGCTGTAAATCCAGCGTGGGGTGTAGAAGGTTTTGATCCTTTTGTTCCGGGGGGAATAGCTTCTCATCATATTGCTGCGGGTACATTGGGCATATTAGCGGGCCTATTCCATCTTAGTGTCCGTCCGCCTCAACGTCTATACAAAGGATTACGTATGGGCAATATTGAAACTGTACTTTCCAGTAGTATCGCTGCTGTTTTTTTTGCAGCTTTCGTAGTTGCCGGAACTATGTGGTATGGGTCAGCAACTACCCCAATCGAATTATTTGGGCCTACTCGTTATCAGTGGGATCAGGGATACTTTCAGCAAGAAATATATCGAAGAGTTAGCGATGGGTTAGCCGAAAATCTTAGTTTATCAGAAGCTTGGTCTAAAATTCCCGAAAAATTAGCCTTTTATGATTATATTGGTAATAATCCGGCAAAGGGGGGATTATTCAGAGCAGGCTCAATGGACAACGGGGATGGAATAGCTGTTGGATGGTTAGGACATCCCGTCTTTAGAGATAAAGAAGGACGCGAGCTTTTTGTACGCCGTATGCCTACTTTTTTTGAAACATTTCCGGTTGTTTTGGTAGATGAAGAGGGAATTGTGAGAGCGGACGTTCCTTTTAGAAGAGCAGAATCCAAATATAGTGTTGAACAAGTAGGTGTAACGGTGGAGTTCTATGGTGGCGAACTTAATGGAGTAAGTTATTCTGATCCTGCTACTGTAAAAAAATATGCGAGGCGTTCCCAATTAGGGGAAATTTTTGAATTAGATCGGGCTACTTTGAAATCGGATGGTGTTTTTCGCAGCAGTCCAAGGGGTTGGTTCACTTTTGGTCATGCTACCTTTGCTTTGCTCTTCTTTTTCGGACACATTTGGCATGGCGCTAGAACCTTGTTCCGAGATGTTTTTGCTGGTATTGATCCAGACTTGGATGCTCAAGTGGAATTTGGAACATTCCAAAAAGTTGGAGATCCAACTACAAGGAGACAAGCAGTCTGATACCACATTGCTATGGTATCTTTCATCTCTCTTTTTTGATTTGACATGGGAAACATCTCCCATCCTTTCTTTGACTCTTTTTCTTTCTTTATCTTTATATGGGAAAAGATCCCAAATGACAAATGAATAGGTGTGGAAGTTATAATTGTAAATAAACCACGATCGAATCTATGGAAGCATTGGTTTATACGTTCCTTTTAGTTTCGACTTTAGGGATAATTTTTTTCGCTATCTTCTTCCGAGAACCACCTAAGGTTCCGACTAAAAAAATGAAATAATTTCATTGAAGTAAGAAGTCTCCCAGATGGGGAGACTTCTTACTTCAATTAGTCCCCGTGTTCTTCGAATGGATCTCTTAATTGTTGAGAGGGTTGCCCAAACGCGGTATATAAGGCATACCCAGTAAAGCTTACAAGTAAACCAGATATGGAGATGGCGACTAAAGTTGCTGTTTCCATTTTTATAGAATTTCAAGATTACAATGGATCTACGAAAAGATCTTGTATTTACAACTACAACGGAATAGTATACAAAGTCAACACCAATGATTAAATAGAATTTATGGCTACACAAACCGTTGAAGATAGTTCTAGACCTGGGCCAAGACGAACTCGCGTAGGTAGTTTATTGAAACCCTTGAATTCGGAATATGGGAAAGTAGCTCCGGGTTGGGGGACTACTCCTTTTATGGGGGTCGCAATGGCTTTATTCGCGATATTCCTATCTATCATTTTAGAAATTTATAATTCTTCTGTTTTACTGGACGGAATTTTAATGAATTAGGTTTCTACTAACTAAAACTACGAAGTCATTGTTTTTCCATCCAAAAAAGCCTTTCTACTTTAAGCTATACATTTCTAGACATTCTGGTAGTTCGACCGTGGAATTTTTTTGTTTTGGTATCTCTGGAATATGAGTGTGTGACTTGTTAGAATGGATCCTATTGATAATACATAGAAAGGGCCTGTTATCTCTATCAAGATGATTCTAATTCGTCGGATATTTTTTATTCTAGTATCTGGAACACGAAATAGATAGAGTGGATCAAGAAAAAAAATGGAACTATGATTCATACTCACTATTCAGACCTCGCAACCAGACTGCAAAAAATTCAAGTAGTTTTTAATAAAAAAAGAAATTTTCTTCCTTCCAATTTTGTTTGCCCAAAAGACAACTTTTTTTTCTCTCGATTTTGTCGAGTTATTACACGGATTCAATAAATGATCATCAAGCGGTTCTTATTCGAAGAACCCTTGCCTTTTGGTTAGCTTGAGACTCAATCATCGTGGCTCTAGTATGAATCTAAGGTTTTAATTGAACTGATTCATAGGATCGCAACAAGATAATTTCTATCAGAAAACTACTAGAATTTTTGCTTTATTTATTTACTAGTAAAACAAGAGTAAATCTGCATTACGCAAAAAAAAAAAAAGAAATCCAAAATAGGGAAGAGAAAAGTCAAGAAGCCTCTAATGACCAACATAAGGGAAAGAAAGAAAGACAGATGAGCCAACTTGAGATTTTTTGGCATTATCATCACAAAGAATAAGTTCTGGATTTTTCTTATTTCATATCTTCAAGGCAAATCGACCCAATCCAGTGGCTGATGAAGTTTTGAACCTTTTTTTTTCTAATATCCGTTGAAAATTTGTGTGTTTCTGCTTGAGCCGTACGAGATGAAATTTTCATATACGGTTCTCGGAGGGGGACTCGGGTTAGTTACCTATCTCAATAAAGTATATGATTGGTTTGAGGAACGTCTTGAGATTCAGGCAATTGCGGATGATATAACTAGTAAATATGTTCCTCCTCATGTCAACATATTTTATTGTTTAGGGGGAATTACACTTACTTGTTTTCTAGTACAAGTCGCTACCGGTTTTGCTATGACTTTTTACTACCGCCCAACCGTTACAGAGGCTTTTTCCTCGGTTCAATACATAATGACCGAGGCCAACTTTGGTTGGTTAATCCGATCAGTTCATCGATGGTCAGCAAGTATGATGGTTCTAATGATGATCCTGCACGTATTTCGTGTGTATCTCACAGGTGGATTTAAAAAACCCCGCGAATTAACTTGGGTGACAGGTGTGGTTTTGGGTGTATTGACTGCATCGTTTGGTGTAACTGGTTATTCTTTGCCTTGGGATCAAATTGGTTATTGGGCAGTCAAAATTGTGACAGGTGTACCTGAAGCGATTCCGGTAATAGGATCGCCTTTAGTGGAGTTATTACGTGGAAGTGCTAGTGTGGGCCAATCCACTTTGACTCGTTTTTATAGTTTACATACCTTTGTACTGCCTCTGCTTACTGCCGTATTTATGTTAATGCACTTTCCAATGATACGTAAGCAAGGTATTTCGGGTCCTTTATAGGGAAGCCATATCATAGAGAAAGATAATTCTAATTTTCATATATCATATCGGGTAGGTTGTGGTATTTCATTGCTACAAACATGGGTTATTGTAAAATAAGACATGTCATTTGGATACTTTTCTTCAACTCCGAAGTATTTTGATACAAATAGTTGAAGTTCATTTTATGAAAGAAAATAAGGCGGATTATGGGAGTGTGTGACTTGAATTATTGATTTGGCCATGCAGATAAAGAATTGGATCTGCCACATTAGAATTCACAACCAAAGGTGTCTCCGCATCCAATCAACACGTAAGTCCCCTATCTAGGAAGGATAGGCTGGTTCACTTGAGGAGAATATTTTCTATGATTATACCCCAACCATGTCATCCATGAACAGGCTCCGTAAGATCCCATAGAGTAGAAATAGAATAAGTCATGTGACATGATCCAATTCTCTATTTATTACACTTACTTTTTTTATTATAGTATGGAAATGCATTCATTTTCTTTGCATCGATTGCGATCCGCAATACTATCGGAGTAAAAGAAGGTATCTAAAGAAGAACGTAGGCTAGACTTTTTGATTTTTTATTAGTAACAAGTAAATACTTTGTTTGGACGTAAGAAACTTGCGATATTGAGGGGATAAACACCAACTAATCAAGAGACATGAGACAATCCACAAAGCAATTGATCATGATCAAATTTGCAAGCCAACTTGGATATTGAGCATTTACCCATAAGAATAAGATTCTTTTCAATAAGTAGTTGTAGGTGCAACTTCGGAAAAGAGAATCTGATAAAGCTTTTCTTACCTAGAGTCATTGAGTCATTATATACCTTATTCTATTATGGATCTTCCACGGTCTTTTTTCTTTCATTCTTGCTCGAGCCGGATGATGAAAAATTCTCATGTCCGGTTCCTTTGGGGGATGGATCCTAAAGAATTCACCTATCCCAATAACAAAGAAACCTGACTTAAATGATCCTGTATTAAGAGCAAAATTAGCTAAAGGGATGGGACATAATTATTACGGGGAACCCGCGTGGCCCAACGATCTTTTATATATTTTTCCAGTAGTAATTCTAGGTACTATTGCATGTAATGTAGGTTTAGCGGTTCTCGAGCCGTCAATGATTGGTGAACCGGCGGATCCGTTTGCAACTCCTCTGGAAATATTACCCGAGTGGTACTTCTTTCCCGTCTTTCAAATACTCCGTACAGTACCCAATAAGTTATTGGGCGTTCTCTTAATGGTTTCTGTGCCAACGGGCTTATTGACAGTACCCTTTCTAGAGAATGTCAATAAATTCCAAAATCCATTTCGTCGCCCAGTAGCTACGACCGTTTTTTTAATCGGTACTGCAGTAGCTCTTTGGTTAGGTATTGGAGCAACATTACCCATTGAAAAATCCTTAACTTTAGGTCTTTTTTAGGGATTTTTCAGGTTGATTCATTCAACCGTGAAGTACCGTGCATAGGTATCTAGGGAAGATTCACTTGGAAGTAACTATTTCCTAGATACCTAAAATCCATTTTATTATGATCCATTTCGCGAAAATATAGATTGTGCCAAAGATGCAAAATTGTTTTCTTTTTTCTTTTTATTCTAACTCGAAAAAGAAGAAGAGGAAAAAATTGCAATGGATTTAAAACGAGAACTTATTCTTAGGTAAATCGATTGGGAGATGCTTCTCTAGAGTGTCCCATATCTGTTTTCCATCTTCCATACGAAAACTGTCAATTCTCATAAGATCTTCTTCAGTCTTACTCAAAAGGTCCAATAGTGTATGTATATTGGCCCTTTTGAGACAATTATACGTTCTAGAAGGCAATTCTAATTGATCAATAAAAATACAATTCAATGGAATTCCTTTTTTGTTTTTCTTTAGATTAGTTAATCTTTTTTGAAAGGTTAAAAGGGGTGGAGTAAACCTGTTTTTATTTTCTTCGAAACTAGTGCCCTCTTCCTCCGCGTGTAGAAAAGGAAGAAAAAAATCAATCAAATTACGAGAAGCCTCATAAAGCGCTTCCTTAGGGGTTAAACTTCCATTCGTCCATATTTCTAGAAAAAGTATCTCGTGTTTTTCATTTCCATTCCCACAAGAAAAAATACTATAATTCACATTTCGAACAGGCATGGATACAGCATCTATGGGATAACTTCCATCTTGAGAGTTCTTTCTGAGTTCCGTGTGATATCCGCGATCTCTCTTGATCTGTAACTCAATACAGAAATCAATGGGCTCTGTCAAGTTAGCTATAGGTTGTGCCGTATCAACGATCTCTACGGAAGGTGGTAAGATGATATCTTGAGCAGTTATGTATCTAGGACCTTTGACGCAAATTGATGCGTCTCTAACTCCATAGAGATTACTTCTCAATACAATTTCTTTCAAATTTAGTAAAATTTCTTGTACGGATTCTTCAATACCAGCTATTGTAGAATATTCGTGTGGCACGCTCCCAAATTTTGCACGTGTGATACATGTTCCTTCTATTTCTCCAAGTAAAGCTCTTCGCAAGGCAATACCGACGGTATCCGCTTGACCTTTTCTAAGCGGGGACAAAATGAAACGACCATAATAAAGACGCTTACTATCTACTCTTGATTCAACACACTTCCACTGTAGTGTTTGAGTGGATCCTGCTACCTCCTCTCGAACCATAATAGACTAGTATTATTATTTGATCATTGAATCGTTTATTTCTCTTGAAAGCGTTTTAATTCTTTTACAGACGTCTTTTTTTAGGAGGTCGACATCCATTATGCGGCATAGGTGTTACATCGCGTATACAACTTAATCGTACACCACTTTTAGCAATGGCTCGTAATGCGGCATCTCTTCCACTACCAGCACCCTTTACCATAACTTCTGCTCGTTGCAAACCCACTGTACGAATAGCATCTACTGCTGTTCTTTGACCAGCATAGGGTGATGCTTTTCTTGAGCTTTTGAATCCACAAGTACCCGCGGAGGACCAGAAAACCACCCGACCTTGCGGGTCTGTAACAGTTATAATGGTATTGTTGAAACTAGCTTGAACATGAATAACTCCTTTTGTTATTCTACGTGCACTTTTCCGTAAACTAAAACGCGCATTCCTACGCAAACCAATACGCACTCTCCTACGTGAACCAATTTTTGGTATAGCTTTTGTCATATTTTATTATCTCATAAATATGAGTTAGAAATAACAAAAAGAAAAAAAGATACAAAGATATCCGTTTCAGGGTAAAATATATCCTTTACTTTAATTATTAATTATTTTATTTGGAATTTGGACGTTTCCGCGGGTACTTTTTTTACTTTTTTTTACTTTTTAGAAAGTAAAGTTCTTTTTCGAAAGATTACCCCTGCCTTTGTTTATGCTTCGGATTGGAACAAATGACTCTAATTCGTCCACGCCTACGAATCAGTCGACATTTTGTACAAATTTTACGAACGGAAGCTCTTATTTTCATATTTCCGTATTCCTTTCTTAAACTATGAATCTAATCTTTGGGAAAAAATAAGTCTCTTCGCTTGAATTTTGGAACTTTGAATTTATTACCCTAGAAAAAAGAAAAACCTAATCCTTTGAATCTTTGGTATCCTTCAAATCTTCGGTATCCTTCGAGTCTTCGGTACGCTTCGAATCCTTATGGGGAAGTCTATAAATTATACGTCCTTTGCTTGAATCATAACGACTTACTTCAATTTTGACCCTATCCCCCATCAGTATTCGTATAGAACTAGACCGGATCTTTCCTGAAATATAGCCCAGGATGATGGTGTCATTCTCTAGGCGAACGCGGAACATTCCGTTGGGTAGGGCTTCCGTAACTAAACCTTCGAAAGTGACTTTTGCTTCTCTCGGGTTTTTTTTTTCTCTCCTATTTTTTTTTTCTGTCATATTTTTTTTTCTCCTATTTTTCTATTTTGATTTTCAAATAAAAAAAAACGTTGTATTTTTATTTGAAAAATAGGAAGTTCGAGATAGAATTCGAGTACTATAGGAGGGGCGATTACCATATATAACATAAGACTTCTCCCCCAATTCTGTTTAGTCGAGCTTCTCGATCTGTCATTATACCTCGAGAAGTAGAAAGAATAGCAATTCCCATTCCGCCCAAAACTTTAGGAATTCCTTGATAGTTGGCATAAATTCGTAAGCCGGGTCGGCTGATACGCTTTAAAAAGGTTCTAGTTCTATATATTCCTTTTCTAGTCTTTCTCTTTTGATGTCGCAAAGTTGAAACCAAGAAATATCTGTTACTTTCCTGATGTTTCCGAACACTTTCAATAAAACCCTCTCGTAGAAGTATTTTAACAATGTTTTCGGTAATATTTGTAGATACTACTCGAACTGTTCCTTTTTTATTCATGTCCGCGTTTCTTATAGAGGTTAGTAAATCAGCAATAGTGTCCTTGCCCATAAGACTCTAATTCTAGGTTCCTCCTAATTTTTCTATAATCAACATGTTTTCTTTTTTTTTCTTTGACTTTTGGATTTTAAAGCATATACGTGAGACATAATCTACTAATTTTTTCTTTGATCTATATCTCGCCTACTAGTATTTATAATACTTCAGGAGCTAATGAAACTATTTTAGTAAAATTCAATTCTCTCAATTCCTCGGCGATCGCGCCAAAAACTCGAGTTCCTTTTGGATTTCCTTTTTGATCAATGATAACCGCTGCATTGTCATCATAGCGTATTATTATACCGTCTTCGCATTTGAACTCTTTACATGTACGTACAATTACAGCTCGAATTACTTCGGATCTTTCTAGAGGCATTTGGGGCACTGCGTCTTTGATTACAGCAACAATAACATCACCAATACGAGCATATCGCTGATTACTAGCAGCTCCTATGACTCGAATACACATCAATTTTCGAGCTCCACTGTTATCTGCTACATTTAAAAGGGTCTGAGGTTGAATCATATTATTTTGATTTCAATTTGTTATTTCTATGCAAAAGGATGAAAGAAATATTGTCCTTCCAGAAAAAAAAAACCTGGTTTTTTTTATCTTCAATACTCCTTTTTTTGGATGCTATATCTCTAATCGAAGAAATTGACTTCGTATGGGCATTTTACTGGCAGCTATGGAGATAGCTGCTCTAGCTACAGTTTCGGATACTCCGCCCATTTCATAAAGTATTCGACCTGGTTTAACAACGGCTACCCAATATTCGGGGGATCCCTTTCCTGAGCCCATACGTGTTTCCGTGGGTCTTAGTGTAACCGGTTTGTCGGGAAATATACGTACCCATATTTTTCCACCACGACGTGCATATCGTGTCATTGCTCTTCGTCCTGCTTCTATCTGTCTCGACGTGATCCAAGCGGGTTCAAGTGCTTGCAGAGCATATCTACCAAAACAAATACGATTGCCTCGGCAGGATTTTCCCTTCATTCTTCCTCTATGTTGTTTACGAAATCTGGTTCTTTTGGGGTTATAGTCGATGGTTCCTTCTTAGTTCCATCTCTACTGCAAAACTGGACATGAGAGTTTCTTCTCATCCAGCTCCTCGCGAATGAAATGAGAAAGCGTGCAAATTTCTCTAATTCCATAATATTTTGGAATATTATGGATAGATGCACATTAATAGATAATAGAAAAAGTTAGGGTTTTTTTAATATTGAATATTGAATTTGTTCAAATAGAAAAATATATAGTCAAGAAAGAAGATCTAGAATAGATCTGTGTGTCTATTTATCTATATTCTATATTTATAGATAATGTAATCTTTCTTAAAAAAAAAATCTCCTTATTTTGACTCTTATTGAATCGCGGGAAAGTATTCTAATTCAATAAAGATTTCGCGGGCGAATATTTACTCTTTCCTGTCTTATTTGTTAATTTATAACCTTACCAAATAAGGCAATTTTTTTGGTTTGTTCCGCCATCCCACCCAATGAAGTCTTAGGATTCTTTTCAATAAAATCCTATGCAGTCATAGGTTCTGTCGTTCCCACTACTTCTCCTTTAATGGTTAGGTCTGAATCCCACAATGGAGCTTTCCAAAAATTTCTTTCCGAGTCAATTTTCTCAGTTTTATTAACCCGGGCCGCTCTTTATTTTATTATTGCTTAAAATTTCTATTTTTTGTTTCAAGTTACGATTTCGAATTCTCTGTTATTTTTATTATATTGATGCTTTATCACATTGCCTTTTATGATGTAACTCATAGACCATACATATTGGAATCCTATATCTTTCTTATTCTTCTTCCTTCTTTCTATCATCCCTCCTTTTATCCACATCCCTTTAGTTTTGCTTCACAACCTAGAATCCGTTTTCTTTTTTAGAGAATAAATTGCAGTTGCTACAACTATATGATAGATCTACTCATTTATGATAGATGTATTTATTCATATAGTGACTGTTTCTTAGTTAGGATCTCGACAATACGAAGCAATAGGTTGGTTATTAGTTAATTTTCTATAATTACTAAGTTTTTTCTTTTTCTATTTAGAGTAGGGTTCAGTCAATTTTTTTTGAATCTCCATTTTTGACTCTAAAGAAAAAACTAACGAGTCACACACTAAGCATAGCAATTATATTAAAAGATTTATCAATTTTCATTAAATCTTATAGAAAGAGGTAGAATTTCTTCTTTTTTTTTCAGGGATTTCAGGAAAAATAAGGCTCTTGTCATTTTTTATTCTATCACTGAACAGAATGGGAAGACAAGGCTAGTTATTCTTCGTCTACGAATATCCAAATTTTTACACCTAATACTCCATAGATAGTTCGAATTGGATAGCAGCAATAATCAATTTTAGCGCGAATTGTTTGGAGGGGAAGTCTACCCTTTTTGATGCATTCGGCACGTGCAATTTCTTTCCCTGCGAGACGACCTGCAATTTTTACTTTTACCCCCCTTATATCTGCTTTTTTAGTTAATTCAATGGCTTTTTTCATTGCCTTTCGGAATGAAACTCTATTTTTTAATTGGAAAGCTATATATTCTGCAAGAATGTTAGGTTGTCTATAAGGTTCTTTAACTTTTTCAATAGCAATATTAAGTCTCTGGTTTACAGAATTAACTTCCTTTTGTAGATCTTTCTCTAATTCTTCGATTGCTCCTTTTTTCTTTAATAAATTGGGGAATCCAATATGGATTATGACGTGGATCGTATCGATTTCTTTTTGAATTTCTATACGTGTAATTACTTCAGAACTTGAGCCTGAGTCCATTTTTCTATTATGTGTAATTACTTCGGAACTTGAGTCTGATTCTATTTTTCTATTCGAGCCTTTTTTCCTATTCTTTTGTATATAGTTCTTGATACAATTCCGTATTTTTTTATCTTCCTGTAGACCTTCAGAATAATTTTTTGGTTGTGCGAACCAAAAGGAATGGTGATTTTGGGTTGTACCAAGTCTGAAACCGAGTGGATTTATTTTTTGTCCCATATTTTTCTATTCTATTTTTTTTTTACTGGGAATCGAAATCTAAGATGGATCTAAAGATTATTTAGATTTCTTTACTATATTTAGTACAATTGTTATATGACACATGGTTTTTTTTATGGGAGAACTACGTCCTCGAGCTCGAGGTCTTAATTTTTTCATGATAGTACTCCTACTGACTTCGGCTTTAGTGATGAATAAATTCGCTTTGTCGAAATCCCTATAATGAGTAGCATTTGCTGCTGCCGAATAAACCAACTTTAGGATGGGATAAGATGCTCGATAAGGCATGAGGTTCAGTATCATAACAGTTTCCTCGTAGTAACGCCAGCGAATCTCATCAAGAACTCTTTGTGCTTTGAAAACAGACATATGGATGCGTTTTTGTGCTTTGAAAACCCGTTCGAACTTAAGTAGACGATCGGTTGGAACTTTCCTTGCGAGTTTCCTTAGCCCACTCTTCTTCTTCTTTATCCTAGGGGTATACTTTACCAGTTTGAAACTTGTCATAAATAAGGTTATTCCCCGCCTACCTTTGTTTTTTTTATTTTGAATCTTTCTATTCTGAATTCAGTTAACGACGAGATTTAGTATCTTTTCTTGCACTTTCATAACTCGTGAAATGCCGAGTAGGCACGAATTCCCCCAATTTGCGACCTACCATAGGATTTGTTATGTAAATAGGTATATGTTCCTTTCCATTATGAATCGCGATTGTATGGCCAACCATTGCGGGTAGAATGCTAGATGCCCGGGACCACGTTACTATTGTTTCTTTCTCCTCCTTCATATTGACCTTTTCGATTTTTGCCAATAAATGATGAGCTACAAAAGGATTCGTTTTTTTTCGTGTCACAGCTGATTACTCCTTTTTTCCATTTTAAAGAGTGGCATTCTATGTCCAATATCTCGATCGAAGTATGGAGGTCAGAATAAATAGAATAATGATGAATGGAAAAAAGAGAAAAATCCTTTAGCTGGATAAGGGGCGGATGTAGCCAAGTGGATCAAGGCAGTGGATTGTGAATCCACCATGCGCGGGTTCAATTCCCGTCGTTCGCCCATCGCATTATTGCAAATTCCAAAAATGCAATTTTCCATATTCCTAGTTACGTATTTACTTACGGCGACGAAGAATAAAACTATCACTATATTTTTTCCTTTTCCTAGTTCTTCTTCCAAGCGCAGGATAACCCCAAGGGGTTGTGGGTTTTTTTCTACCAATGGGGGCTTTCCCTTCACCGCCCCCATGGGGGTGGTCCACAGGGTTCATAACTACCCCTCTTACTACGGGGCGTTTACCTAGCCAACACTTAGATCCGGCTCTACCCAAACTTTTTTGGTTCACCCCAACATTACCCACTTGTCCGACTGTTGCTAAGCAATTTTGGGATACCAAACGGACCTCCCCAGATGGTAATCTTAAAGTGGCCGATTTACCCTCTTTTGCAATCAGTTTCGCTACAGCACCTGCTGCTCTAGCTAATTGCCCACCCCTTCCACGTGTGATTTCTATGTTATGTATGGCCGTGCCTAAGGGCATATCGGTTGAAGTAGATTCTTCTTTTCTCTCAAAAAACCCCTTCCCAAACTGTACAAGCTTCTTCCAAAGCATACAGCTTTCTAGATGTATATGACGATCTCTAGACAGATGGATCTTATATGAATCGTATGATGAAGTACCACATGAGTGGATATATAGGAAAGGAATCCAAATCTGCCGAATCGCTCATGTTATGATCTTCTACATCCTAGGTCTCCGCGTTCCGTCATCTGGCTTATGTTCTTCATGTAGCATTCAGATCGAATGACTCTATGAAATTACGTCGATACTTCCACATATTATGGGTAACGTAGGAGACATCCCTATTTTCCCCGGGGGGTCTTAATTACCACTGCTTAGCTTTCAATTCGCCTCTGACCATCAAATTAAATGTGAATAACCCGTCCTCCTCTCTTTGAAACAAGGGGCGCTTCCGGTTCTGTGCGTGCTTCAAACAATTTTGTCTTCTCCATATTACCATATCTCTAGAGTCAATAATTTTCTATGAGGAACTACTGAACTCAATCACTTGCTGCCGTTACTCAACAGTTTTCTGTTGAGGTCTATCCCGTAGAGGTAGTCAAATTGGATCAGTGATCGATTTCTAGGTTTCGTCGTAAACCTAATTGGTTACTTCCAATTACGTAAATCAATAGTTCAAACCGCACTCAAAGGTAGGGCATTTCCCATTGATATAGGAACTTTTGTACCAGAAACAATAGTATCTCCAATTATAGCCCCTCTGGGATGTAAAATATATCTCTTCTCACCATCCCCATAGTGTATGAGACAAATGTATGCATTTCGATTAGGGTCGTATTCTATGGTTACGATTCTACCAGATATGTCTTTTTGATTCCGTCGAAAATCGATTTTACGGTATAGGCGCTTATGACCTCCCCCTCTATGCCTTGCGGTAATGATTCCTCTGGAATTACGACCTTTACCACAACGGTGCCGTCCATGGATCAAATTATTTCGTGGATTGGATTTCACTTGCCTGTCTACGGTTCCCTTGCGTGTGCTCGGGATAGGTGTTTTGTATAAATGTTTCGCCGTATTATTAAGTATTCTCCTTTAGTTTTTTTCTCTATCTAGAAGTGGAATAGAATAACCCGGTTGAAGGGTAATGATCATACGTCTGTAATGCATTGTATGTCCCAGAATAGGTCCCATTCTTCTACCCTTTCCGGGTAGTCGATGGCTATTCACAGCTACTACCTTAACACCAAAGAAGAGTTCGACCCAATGCTTTATTTCTGTCTTAGTGAATCCCGATTCGACATTAAAAGTATATTGATTCTTTCCCAATAAACGAAGACTTTTTTCTGTAAATACTGCGTATTTGATTCCATCCATAAATCGACTTTCCCTCCTATGCTCTGAGTTCCAGTATCGATAAGAATTCGAGTTCTTATTGTTCTTATGTTATGGTATGAATATACCATACCAATTCGTTATGTATGGATGATGGATGAGATTCCATGGATAGAGAGCCAGTTCCAATAGACTTATGGAACGTTCCCGTTCGCGTGCATCCAGCAGGAATTGAACCCGCAAATTTACCAATTATGAGTTGGGCGCTTTAACCATTCAGCCATGGATGCTTAACAGGGATCATCGTACATCGTAAATAACCAATTTTCATATAGAAAGACATATCATAGAAAAATGAAATCGAAAATATTCGGAGATGACTATGAAAACACCTCTCTGGATCCTCGAATTGAAAGAGAGATTGAGAGGGATCAAGAATCCTAATTCTCGCTATTTGGAATGGATCCAATTCTATTGAGTCTGACTCATAGTGATCATTTCTCTTTAGCAAAGAATGACCTTGGTTATCAAAGGATTGAACAACCGGGATCCATTTACTTATGATACCTAGTTGACATTGATAACAAGGATCTAATGAATTATGAGTTTAATAGATCCTCTTTAGCAGAAAGACGTATATTCCTTGCTCATTATCAGACAATCACTTATTCCCAAACCTCGTGTGGGGCTAATCGTTTTCATTTACCATCTCATGGAAAACCCTTTTCGTTCCGCTTAGCCCTATCGGGTATTTTAGTGATAGGTTCTATAGGAACTGGACGATCCTATTTGGTCAAATACCTAACGAAAAATTCCTATTTTCCTTTCATTAAGGTACGAGGGCTTCTTATTCCACAAGAACGAAAGCACCTTTTCATTCTTTCATATACTAGGGGTTTTTACTTGGAAAAGACAATGTTCCATACTAAAGGATTCGGGTCCATAACCACGAGTTCCAGTGCACTAGATCTTGTAGCACTTAGCAACGAGGCCCTATCCATTAGTATTCCACATAAGAAATCCATTATAGAAACTAATACAATTAGATTGGCTCTTCATAGACAAACTTGGGGTTTGCGAGCCAAGGTAAGACCGGCTCGGGATCATGGGACCCTTTTCTATCAGATAGGAGGGGCTCTTGTACAAAATAGACTTCTAAGTAATAACCCCATAGAATCTATCTATATAAAGATAAAGAGGCAATCGTGTCAGGAAGCGGGTTTTTCTTTGGCCAAAGGGTACTTCGAACTTGGAACGAGCATGAAGAGATTAACGAGACTTCTTTCTCTTTTGAGTTTTTCTGGCGGACCGGTCGCGCAAGATCTTTGGTCTTCCCCCGGAACCGATGAAAAAAAGTGGGTCGCTTCTTATGGACTCGCTCAGAATGATTCTTCTCTATCTATAGTTCATGGCCTATTAGAAGTAGAAGGTGCTCTGGTGCAATCCTTACCGACAGAAAAAGATTGCAGTCAGGTTGATAATAATCGAGTGCCATTACTTCGTCGGTCCGAACCAAGGAATCCGTTAGAAATGTTTTGAAATGGATATTGTTCTCTCTTTGATCAGGGATTGCTATATGAAAAGAAGTGGAGTTTGAAAAAGGGAACGGAATGGTCAAACCGGAACTGCTAGAGGAACGAATTTTCAATAGCATAACTTGGGCTCCTAGAATATGGCGCCCTTGGGACAATCTATTTGATTGCAGGGTTTTGTTCCGAAGCAAAGATATCCGCGGAGGCCGGTTCGTTCATCCTATTCTGATATTCAGGACCAAGAGGTACTGGATTCTCTTTCGGATAGGCCCTGAAAGGAGAAGAAAGGCTGAAATGCCAACGGACCTCTGTCTATTCTCTAATTCACCCGATCCGATAGTACCCGTTTTTGGAACGTCCAGTGCCAAAGTCACTGAATGGGTAAGTCACCAATCCAATCCCTTTGACAAATCGGGTGTCATATTAGATATCATATTCTATATATTAGATATCATATTCTAT